AATGATGAGCCTGATTAAAGGACTATCGTGATAGGATAAAACATGTAGCTCAAACTACCTTCATTACATCTAACAGAATCAAACTATCACCATCAAGCATCAAAAGCCACCGTGCACCATACACCAAGATGTAACAATTAAATTTCAACATAGAAAAGTAAGCTAAGCTAAGCTAATGGGTTCATACCCCATAAATAGAGTATAACACTCTCTTCTCTAATGCCCAGTAACTCTACAAAAATCCTCTTACTAATTACTTTAGTAAGAGGTGTATTAGTATCTGTATCCTCTAACTCATGACTCGGAGCATGAATAGGATTGGAGATTAATCTAATATCATTTATTCCTCTAATATCTAACGTCAAAAATATGTACAACACGGAAGCCTCATTAAAATACTTCATTGTACAAGTACTTGCCTCAGCAACACTACTATTCATAGTAGTGATAAAGACGCTGACAGAGGATTTTTTCTCATTTGAGAGAAATTTATATACGCCAATAATCATCTGTACCCCTCTCCTATTAAAAAGTGGAGCTGCCCCCCTTCACTGATGATTCCCAGGAGTAATGGAAGGATTAAGATGAGAAAACTGTGCACTATTAATAACAGTGCAGAAAGCAGCCCCGTTAATGTTAATGTCATACCTGATTGAAATTAACACCTTTACGTTAAGAATTATTTTAATATCAACAATTGTAGGATCAATTGGAGGGTTAAACCAAACATCAATACGAAAGATCCTAACCTATTCATCTATTAACCACACTGGGTGAATATTGATTGCACTAACTACAAGCGAAAACCTGTGAATAGTATATTTCATAATCTATTCAACACTAGCACTAACAGTAGTCTCAGCCATTAAACTATCTGGAACATCATTTATTAATCAAACTATAATAACGAACAAGGAAACCGCACTAATAAAATTCATAATATTCACATCTTTACTATCATTAGGAGGTTTGCCACCATTTCTTGGATTTCTACCGAAATGAATTGTTATTCAAGCTATAATTATAAACAATATAGCCCCCCTGGCAACAATTGTAGTAGTAACATCACTAATCACCTTATATTACTACCTAAAAATCTCCTACTCGAGATTTTTAATCCTAAACGCAGAACCAAAATGAAACTTTAAAATATATAAAAGTAAATCAACTAAAAGAATCAGAGCATTAATTCTATCATCAATCTCATTGATAGGAATAGCAGCTTGCACAATAATCACCAACATTAATTAAACATAAGGCCTTAAGTTAAATATTAAACTAATAACCTTCAAAGCTATAAATAAAGGGCTTCCTTTAGGCCTTGGTAAGCCCTTCAACTCACCCCTACAGAATTGCATTCTATAATCACAAAATGAATACAAGGCTCCTTAAATAGTGGAAGAGCGACGTAAACGCCCCTAAATAGATTTACAGCCTATCGCCTACTTATTAATCTCAGCCATCCCACTAATTTTCACCCGATGATTTTTCTCAACTAATCACAAAGACATTGGAACACTATACTTCGTATTCGGAGCTTGATCAGGTATGGTCGGAACTTCCCTAAGAATACTTATCCGTACAGAATTAGGACAACCGGGGTCCTTAATTGGAGACGACCAAATCTACAACGTTATTGTAACAGCCCATGCTTTCGTAATAATTTTCTTCATAGTTATGCCAATCATAATTGGAGGATTCGGAAACTGATTGGTACCCTTAATACTTGGAGCACCAGATATAGCATTCCCACGAATAAACAACATAAGATTTTGACTTCTCCCACCATCATTAACTCTCCTATTAACTAGTAGCACAGTAGAAAGCGGTGTAGGAACAGGATGAACTGTCTATCCCCCTCTTGCGAGAGGAATTGCACACGCTGGAGCATCAGTAGATCTAGCCATTTTCTCCTTACACTTAGCAGGAGTATCATCAATCCTAGGTGCAGTAAATTTCATCACAACAACAATCAACATAAAGCCAAAAAGCATAAAGCCTGAACGAGTCCCTCTATTCGTATGATCAATTGCTATTACTGCTCTACTACTACTACTATCATTGCCAGTTCTTGCAGGAGCAATCACAATGTTATTAACAGATCGAAACCTAAATACATCATTTTTCGACCCTGCTGGTGGGGGAGACCCAATTCTATATCAACACCTATTCTGATTTTTCGGGCACCCTGAAGTTTATATTCTAATTCTACCAGGATTTGGTATAGTCTCTCACATCATCTGTCATGAAAGAGGAAAAAAGGAAGCATTTGGAAACCTAGGTATAATCTTCGCTATACTAGCAATTGGGCTATTAGGATTTGTAGTATGAGCACACCACATATTTACAGTAGGAATAGACGTTGATACACGGGCATATTTTACATCAGCAACAATAATCATTGCTGTACCGACAGGAATTAAAATCTTCAGATGACTTGCAACAATGTATGGAACCCGAATGACTTACAGAGCAGCATGCCTATGAGCCCTAGGGTTCGTATTCCTATTTACAATAGGAGGCCTTACCGGTGTAGTACTAGCAAACTCATCGATTGATATTGTATTACACGACACTTATTATGTAGTAGCACACTTCCACTATGTACTATCAATAGGAGCAGTATTTGCAATTATAGGAGGATTTGTACAATGATTCCCACTATTCACTGGACTTACTATAAACCCAAAATGACTAAAGGCTCAATTCGCTGTTATATTTGTAGGGGTAAACCTAACATTCTTCCCACAACACTTCCTAGGATTAGCTGGGATACCTCGACGATACTCAGACTACCCAGATGCTTATACCACATGAAATATTATCTCATCAATAGGATCAACAATTTCTCTTGTAAGAGTTATAATATTCCTATTCATTATATGAGAAAGAATTACATCAAATCGGCTAATTCTATTCCCTACACACACAAGCAACTCAGTAGAATGATTACAAAATTTCCCACCAGCAGAACATAGCTACTCAGAACTACCAACTATCTCACTAACTAACTAAAAATATACTCTAACGTGGCAGATAAGTGCATTGGATTTAAGCTCCACAAATAAAGTTTTAAACTTTCATTAGAAGAATGACAACATGATTAAACTTAACACTACAAGACAGAGCATCACCAGTTATGGAACAACTAATCTTCTTCCATGACCACGCATTAATAATTATACTAATAATTATCACAACAGTATTCTACACAATAATTAGAATTATCCAAAATAAACAAACCAGACGGTTTATCCTGGAAGGACAAATAATCGAAACTGTATGAACGATTGCTCCTGCAATTATTCTAGTATTTATCGCAATCCCATCCCTACGACTATTATACTTAATAGACGAAATTCACAACCCAGTAATAACATTAAAAACAGTTGGGCATCAATGATACTGAAGCTATGAATATTCAGACTTCACAAAGCTAGAATTCGATTCATATATAGTTCAACAAGACGACCTACAAGCCAATACATTTCGACTGCTTGATACAGACAACCGAATCGTGTTACCAATAAATTCACCTATTCGAATAATTGTGACAGCAGCAGACGTTCTACACTCTTGAACAGTGCCAGGACTTGGGGTTAAAACAGATGCTACACCAGGTCGATTAAATCAAGTAAGATTCTCAATCAATCGACCAGGATTGCTGTACGGACAATGCTCAGAAATTTGCGGAGCAAACCATAGATTTATGCCCATCGTAATCGAAAGAGTATCAACTAACCAATTCATTAATTGAGTATCAAAGATAAGAGAATCATCAGATGACTGAAAGCAAGTAATGGTCTCTTAAACCAGTGTATGATACCTTAGCATGTATCTCTGATGATAAAGGATTAGTTAACTATATAACATCAGAATGTCAAACTGAAATAATCAAAAAGATATCCTTTTATACCTCAAATAATACCTATAGAATGAACAATACTATACATCACATTTCTAGCAACATTCCTTATATTTAACATCATAAATTACTTCGCTCAATCACCAAATAAACAAAAGGAGACTAAAAAAGCTATTAATATTAACAAAACAATCTGAAAATGATAAGAAACCTATTCTCAATCTTTGACCCAACAACAGAAATTAATGGTCTACCATTAAACTGAACAAGAACATTCATCGGACTATTACTTATCCCGACAAGACTATGACTAATCCCATCCCGAAACAGTATAATAGTAAGTTTATTAATAAGTAAATTACACCAAGAAATAAAAACCATTTTAAGAAAAGGAAATGAAAACAGGGGGAATTCATTCATCCTAGCATCCTTATTCCTTATAATTTTAACAAACAACTTCCTAGGACTATTCCCATATATCTTTACTAGAACAAGACACTTAACGCTTACACTAACCTTAGCCCTACCCCTATGAATAAGATTTATGTTATTTGGATGAATTAAAAATACCAATCATATATTCGAACACTTAGTGCCACAAGGTACACCATCTATATTAATACCATTTATGGTTATCATCGAAACAATTAGTAATCTAATCCGACCAGGAACCCTAGCAGTACGTTTAACCGCAAATATAATTGCAGGCCATCTTCTATTAACCCTACTAGGAAATAATGGACCTTCAATAAGACATACCATACTAACAGTACTAATTACCGCACAGATCCTCCTTCTAATCCTGGAAGGAGCAGTAGCAGTCATTCAATCATATGTATTTGCAATCCTAAGAACGCTATACTCTAGAGAAGTTAACTAATGTCAATACACGAAAATCACCCATTCCACATAGTAAACAAAAGACCTTGACCACTAACAGGTGCTATTGGAGCAATAGTTACCTTAATAGGATTAATTAAATGATTCCATCAATACGACGACACCTTATTAGGAATTGGAGCAATTATCACAGTATTAACCATAATCCAATGATGACGGGACGTAACTCGGGAAGGTACTTATCAAGGGGTGCACACAAAGATAGTAACAAAAGGCCTACGATGAGGAATAATCCTATTTATCGTATCAGAAGTATTATTCTTTGTATCATTCTTCTGAGCATTCTTCCATACAAGCCTATCACCAACAATCGAATTAGGGTCCACATGACCACCCACAGGCATTCAACCATTCAATCCTATACAAGTACCCCTATTAAATACAGCAATCCTACTAGCATCAGGAGTGACTGTAACATGAGCCCATCACGGTCTCCTAGAAAACAATGCCACACAAGCTACCCAAGGATTATTCTTCACTGTACTACTAGGACTATACTTCACTGCACTACAAGCATATGAATATATTGAAGCACCATTTACAATTGCAGACTCAGCATACGGATCAACATTTTTTGTAGCAACAGGATTTCACGGTCTACATGTAATTATTGGGACAACATTCCTAACAACTTGTCTTCTACGACACACAACTCTACACTTTTCATCAAATCACCACTTTGGGTTTGAAGCAGCAGCATGATACTGACATTTTGTAGACGTAGTCTGATTATTCCTATATATCTCGATCTACTGATGAGGAAGATAAAATAATATTTATCTAATATAAAAAGTATACTTGACTTCCAATCAAGAGGTTTGTAAAAGCAAGATAAATAATACTAATAATTACAACAACAGCCATAGTAGCCATCTTACTATCAACAGTTATTATAATACTAGCAACATTAATCTCAAAGAAGATTAACGAAGACCGAGAAAAAAGTTCACCGTTCGAGTGTGGATTTGACCCTAAAAATTCAGCACGACTCCCGTTTTCATCACGATTCTTCTTAATCGCAGTAATCTTCATAATCTTTGATGTAGAAATCGCACTACTACTACCCATACCAATTACTATGATAACATCAAACATTAAGTCATGAATAATCATTAGATCAGTATTCCTGCTAATTCTAATTATTGGCCTATACCACGAATGAAACCAAGGATCCCTTGAATGAACAAACTAAATGGGACTATAGTTAATAATAACATTTGAGTTGCATTCAAAAAGTACTACTTCAGTAGTTAGCCTCAATAGTAAACAAGTGAGAAGCAAATATTGCAATCAGTTTCGACCTGATCTTAGATAAACCAACTTTATCCTCACTTTAAGTTAACCGAAACCAAAAAAGAGGTATATTATTGTTAATAATAAAATTGAATCATAATTCCGGTTAAGGAAGTGACAGTAAAAGTGAATGCTGCTAACTTATCACTATAGCGGTTAAAATCCGTTTACACTTCTATTTATATAGTTTAGAAAAACATTACATTTTCACTGTAAAGACAAAGAAGATCTTTTATAAATACTTAAAGGTAATAAATACCTCATCAACATCTTCAGTGTTGTGCTCTAAATTATAAGCTATTCAAGTAATAAATAAGAATAAATAATAAAATAAAAACTCACATAACAAAAAATCCCAAGAACACCCTTAGACTGTTATATTGAAATCACTGATTAATCTTACCCAAATTAAAGAAAACCCAGTATATACCCTGACCACCAAAATACTCTATTCAACCAGAATCAAAAACCCTTGTCGCCTTATAACCAACCTCCAATGGGCTATAAGAAACACCGTAAGTAGAAAAAAAAGGCATAAACCATATTGAACCAGAAAAAGAGGAAGCACCATACAAATATATAGAAATCAACCTATCGCCAAACACAAACCCAGCAATCTCATAACCAAGTCAACCACCTACAAACACAACAAATAAAGTAAGAAACCTTAAATAATAAGGCAAACAAATCACGGAAGGAGTAGGACAAATTAACCACATAAGAGACCCACCGCCAAAAATAGACATAACCAAAAGGCCAACCATACCATACATTATATTATAGTTAGTTTCAACTATAGAATAAGAAGGAACAAAATTAAAGTCACCACACAAAACAAAATAAAATAAACGAAAAGAATAACAAACCGTCAAACCAGTAGAAATAAACAATAAAACAAACCCAAACATATTTACATATCTCATAGAAAACATCTCCAAAATAAAGTCCCTAGAATAAAAACCAGCCAAAAAAGGCATCCCACAAAGAGCAAAATTAGAAACCATTAAACTAGAAGAAGTAAAAGGTATGTAAACAGACAAACTACCCATAAAACGAATATCCTGAGAATCACCCATAGAATGAATTACACCTCCAGCACACATAAATAATAAAGCCTTAAATAATGCATGAGTCAACAAATGAAAAAAGGCCAAACCAGAAAGACCAATAGAAATAGTTATAATTATAAGACCCAATTGACTTAAAGTAGAAAGTGCAATAATTTTCCTTAAATCAAACTCAAAATTAGCCCCTATACCCGCTATAAATATAGTAAGTCCAGAAACCAATAACAAAATAACATTTAATCAATAGTTAAAAGAAGGGCTAAAACGAATCAACAAATAAACCCCTGCAGTAACCAAGGTAGAAGAATGTACTAAGGCAGAAACGGGAGTAGGAGCAGCCATGGCTGCTGGCAACCACGAAGAAAAGGGAATTTGAGCACTCCTAGTTATAGCAGCCAGAACAACAAGAAAAGAAATCAACTCTATCTCAACAGATCCTGATATAAACTCAAGATAATAAACAAAATTCCATCTACCAAAATTAATTATTCAAGCAATAACCATTAATAAAGCAACATCACCAATTCGATTAGACAAAACAGTCAACATCCCAGCACCATAAGACCTAACATTCTGATAATAAATCACTAATAAATAAGAAACTAAGCCTAAGCCATCCCAACCCAACAAAATACTAATTACATTAGGGCTAATAATCAAAAACATCATAGAAATTACAAATATTAAAACCAACATAATAAACCGAACAATATGTAAATCTCCAAACATATAATCATCTCTATATAAAATAACCAAAGAAGAAATAATAAAGACAAACCCTATGAACAACAAGGACATCCAGTCAAACAAAAAGGTCATAACAACAGATCTACCATTAAGAGTAATAATATTCCAGTCAACAAAATAAATCAAATCATTTATAATAAAGTATACGCCACAAAAACAACAAAATCAACCTAAAATAAACAGAAAAATAAATCTAACAAAACAAATAGACATAAACATAAATCTAAAATACAAATTATATATCATCGGCACCACAAACCAATATTTTGATTAAACTATTTAGATAAAATATCAAACTAAATTCAAAAAACAGTAACGTCAACCCTCAAAATAATTAAATTTAACGGAAACCAATGCAAAAACAACAATAGAAACTCACGAACATACCCTAAAGAACACGAATAAAGACCAGAATAAATAGATCCATGCTGACTATAAGAATACATATACAAAGTATAAGCAGCACTAAAAAAAGATAAAAAGACCAAAACAAACATAAGACATCACGATCAAGATACCAATCTACTCAACAAGCCAATCTCACCAAGAAGATTAAGTGAAGGGGGAGCGGCCATATTACAAGCTCTCAATAAAAACCATCACATAGTCATTCTAGGCATCAAATTAATTAAACCCCTGCTAATCAAAAGACTCCGACTACCAAAACGCTCATAAGAAATATTAGATAGACAGAAAAGACCAGAAGAACATAATCCATGAGCTACCATCAAAGCAAAAGATCTACAAACACCCCAATAACTTAATGTTATAATACCACCAATAACCATACTCATATGAGCTACAGAAGAATAAGCAATCAACGACTTTAAATCAGTCTGCCGCATACAAAATAAACTAACAAATACTCCTCCCACTAAACTTAAAGCAACCCAAACAACACCAAAACCAAAACCAAACCTAAACAGCAAAGGAAATACACGAAGAAGCCCATATCCACCTAACTTTAATAAAACACCAGCCAAAATCATTGAACCAGAAACAGGAGCCTCAACGTGGGCCCTAGGAAGCCACAAGTGAACTATAAATATAGGCATTTTAACCAAAAAGGCAAAAACCATACAAACATAAAATAAATTACCAACCAAGTATTTATTATCATTCAATAAAAACAAGCATAAGGAACCTAAAGAATCATAAACATACAAGATACCAACCAACAATGGTAAAGAGGCCAACAAAGTATAAAACAATAAATAAATACCAGCCTGAACCCGCTCAGGTTGATACCCCCAACCTAAAATCAAAAATAAAGTAGGGATCAATCTACTTTCAAAAAAGATGTAAAAGGAAAGCAAACCAACTCTTCTGAAAGTACAATACAACATGATAGTAAGAATAATAACAACAAACAAAAAAAAACCAGAAAAATAACTCAGGCGGAAAATGGATTCTCTAGCCAAAACTATAAGAACACAAATTCATAAACTAAGAAGAACAAGGCCATAAGAAATCAAATCACAACCAAAAATATAACTCAACCCTCCTCAACAAAAAAAATAAGGAAAGAAAAATAAATAAAGAAAAGAAACAAAAAACAACAGAGAACAAATTATTCACCAAAACCCAGAAAAAAGACACAGGGGGGTTAAAAAAATCAAAAAACATAAAAACCTTAACATTGAAGAACACTATAAGATTGAAAATAGTCATTACCATGACTACGAATCATAGAAACCAAGATAGATAAACCCAATGAAGCCTCACAGACAGAAAAAACCAAAAAATAAACAACAAAAAATAAGCTGTAGTTAAAACTACACAAATAAAAATAAATAGAAAAATAAAGAACTAACACAACAAATTCTAATCTCAACAAAGTAATCAACAAATGCTTCCGACTAGAGGAAAAAGTCCAAATACCACAAAAATAAACAACAAAAAAATAAAATCATATTGGCATTATTAAGTTTTAATAATTTAACAAAAATATTGGTCTTGTAAACCAAAAATAAGGAACAACCTTTTAAAACTTCAGAGGAAAGGTATAAAAACCATTTCATTAGTCCCCAAAACTAGTATTTTAAATAAAATACCCCCTGATATAACAAAGCTACTAATATCAATAAGAATAATAACAAGACTAATATCCACACAAATAAAACACCCTATAGCAATAGGACTAATACTATTAATACAAACAACAATGGTATGCCTAATCAGAGGGACAATATACAGAAGATTTTGATTTTCATACATCCTATTCATAATCATAATTGGAGGAATGCTTGTACTATTTATATACATAACAAGACTAGCATCAAACGAAATATTCTCACCATCAAACAAAATACTAATAATAACAGTAGTACTATTGCCAATCATAATATACACAATACCCACAGTAACTAACAATAAAGAAATAAATGTATACGACAAAATAATAGAAAACGAAATTATAACCACAACAACCGTTATATATAATCAAATAATAGGAATCATAACAACCCTACTAGTACTTTATATACTATTAACACTAATTGTAGTCGTAAACATCATCAATGTATCAAAGGGACCCTTACGACACACAAGATAATGAATAAACCCATACGAAGCAAACACCCCCTATTCAAAATTGCAAATGACGCCTTAGTAGACCTACCAACACCATCAACAATTAGCGCCTGATGAAACTTTGGATCACTACTAGGAATTTGCCTAGTAGCACAAATCGCAACAGGACTATTCCTAGCAATACACTACTGCCCAAGTGTTGACATAGCATTCAGAAGAGTAAGCCACATTTGTCGAGATGTAAACTATGGTTGACTACTACGGACCCTCCACGCAAATGGAGGGTCCCTATTCTTTATCTGCATCTACTTACACACCGGACGAAATATATATTACGGATCATTTAAATTTATACACACCTGATCCGTAGGAGTATTAATCCTATTCCTAACTATAGCAACAGCATTTATAGGATATGTCCTACCATGAGGACAAATATCTTTCTGAGGAGCTACAGTAATTACAAACCTACTATCGGCAATTCCATATGTAGGGAAAGAAGTAGTTCAATGAGTATGAGGAGGGTTCGCGGTAGACAACGCAACACTCACACGATTCTTCGCACTACACTTCCTAATACCATTCGTAATCATAGCAATAGTATTAATTCACCTACTATTCCTACACCAAACCGGATCGAACAACCCCCTAGGTTTAAACAAAAACACCGACAAAATCCCATTCCACCCCTACTTCACAGTAAAAGACATTGTTGGATTCGCAGTAGCAATTATACTACTAACAATTTTAGCACTAAAAGAACCCTACATACTAAGAGATCCAGACAACTTCACCCCTGCTAACCCCCTAGTAACCCCAGTACATATCCAACCAGAATGATATTTTCTATTTGCATATGCAATCCTACGCTCAATCCCAAATAAACTAGGAGGAGTAATTGCCCTAGTAATATCAATTGCAATCTTATTCATCATACCAACAAACAAATCAAAGTTTCGAGGAATACAATTCTACCCAATTAATCAAATCTTATTCTGAACAATAACAAACACGGTAATCTTATTAACATGAATTGGAGCCCGACCAGTAGAAGACCCATATATCCTAACAGGACAAATCTTAACAACAATATACTTCATATACTACATAGCAAATCCAATAATAACAAAACTATGAGACAAAATAACAAACTAAGTTAAAAAGCTAAGAAAAAGCCTAATGTCTTGAAAACATTAAGAAAGAAGTTCAAGTCTTCTATTAACTTCCATACTCAAATTAGTACACTATAATAAAGAAAAAATAAAACACCTAACACCAATAAAAAACAAAAGATAATTTAACGAAAGAGGTAAAAAACTCCTCCAAGCCAAGTACATCAACTTATCATAACGAAACCGGGGCATTGTCCCGCGAACCCAAATAAACAAAAAAGAAATAAAAACAAGCCTAACATAAAAGAAAAAAGAATAAAGATCACTACCCAAAAAGATAATACAAAATAATAGTCTTATAAAAAGGATACTCGCATATTCAGCCAAAAAAATCAATGCAAAACCCCCTCCACCATACTCGACGTTAAACCCAGAAACAAGCTCAGACTCACCCTCAGCAAAATCAAAAGGAGTACGATTAGTCTCAGCCAAACAAGAGATAAACCAAATAAATGATAAAGGAAGAGAAATAAAAATTATCCACAAATAAACCTGAAAAAAATAAAAGTAAGACAAATTATATCTACAGACTAGAACCGCAAAAGAAAGCAAAATAAAGGCTAATCTAACCTCATAAGAGATGGTTTGAGCCAAAGCACGAAGACCACCCAATAAGGAATAACCAGAATTAGAAGACCAACCAGCAATCATAACAGTATAAACACCGAGACTCGTACACGCTAAAAAAAACAATAACCCCAACTCAAAAGAAATAAAACCACTTAAATAAGGAACTAACAACCAAATCAACAAAGAAAGGAAGAAACCAAAAATAGGAGAAAAATAATAAATTAAGTAGTTAGAAACCAAAGGAAAATATTGCTCCCTAGAAAATAACTTAATAGCATCTCTAAAAGGTTGAAGAATCCCAACAAATCCAACCTTATTAGGACCCTTACGAATATGAACATAACCCAAAACCTTACGTTCTAGTAAAGTAAGAAATGCTACCCCTACCATAACAAAAACTATCAACAACAAAAAAATAATAACAAGAAAAAAAAGATCCAACATTTACTACTTGTAAAATAAAAATTTTACATTAATAGATTCTAAATCCAATGCACTTATCTGCCAAAATAGTAATACATGTTAATAATAATCATACAACAAAAAATTATTCCAAATACCCGGTCCTCTCGTACTAAGGTATAAAATACTATTGTAGATAGAAACCAACCTGGCTCACGCCGGTCTGAACTCAGATCATGTAAGATTTTAAAGGTCGAACAGACCCAATCACTTTCAGCTCCTGCACCGAAAATTAACCTTAATCCAACATCGAGGTCGCAAACCTCCCCGCCAATAAGAACTCTCAAGGAAGATAACGCTGTTATCCCTAAGGTAATTTAATCTTATAATCAACATAAATGGATCAAAAACTATACAAATAAGTATAAAAAATAAAGAGGAGTTAAAAAAATTCCTCCCATCACCCCAACAAAACAATTATCCAGCTAAAAGTTAAAAACTAAACCACAACATAAGAAAAGATAAGTGTCAAACTCTATAGGGTCTTCTCGTCCCACAAAAACATTTAAGAATTTTTACTCAAAAACCAAATTCAATTAAAACAATACAATTAAGACAGCTTATGCCTCGTCAAGCCATTCATACCAGATCACAATTAAAGAACTAATGATTATGCTACCTTTGCACGGTCAAAATACCGCGGCCCTTCAACAAATAAGTCAGTGGGCAGGCCATACTTCAAAAACTGACAAGAAAAGATGTTTTTGTTAAACAGGCGGACATAAATATTTGCCGAATTCCTAAAAAGAAATTAACACCCAAACAACTAAACAACACAAAAATCAGATTTACTAATTACACAATAATTACTATACAAAATAAAATAAAATAAACATTTCAATATAAAACTTAAATTAAAGGAAATAAACAAAAAAATAAATAAAATTTTAACATAATCAAATTGAAAATCACTATAAAATCCACAAAACTAAATATAATCCAAATAAATTATAAAAATAAAACAAGGAGCTAATCCCCCTTAATCTTAACATAAAATAAAAATTAATAAAACAATAACAGAAATTAAATAAAATGTATGAATTAAATTCATTTCTTGAAAAACCAGAAACCACTAAAAACGATTAACATTTCACTACCAATAACCTATTATTAATACTAATGAAACAGTAACTAACATAAATCATTAACTCCTTTAAAATCGGGAAATAAAAATAAATAATATAATTCAATGAACCCTGATACACAAGGTACAACAAAAAAAATCAGCTTCCAAAAAGATATTAACATGACCCCTCACAGTACAAATATACTATAGTATAAAAAATTAAATCACAAAAATACAATAACTAAAATGATTCTTCAATAAAAATTCATATAAACATCAATAAAAACAAAATAATCAATAAAATCAGACCATGTCGAATCGCACGACATAATAATTCAGCGTAAATGAAAACTCAACTAACAGAAATGATCTGAAACCTATAATCAATCCAGCCGCACCTTCCGGTACAACCACTTTGTTACGACTTATCTCATTAACAACAAACGAGAGCGACGGGCGATGTGTACATATCCCAGAACCATCTATCACAATAACAATCTGCAAATCATTACAACCAAATCCAATTTCATATCAATATTTTAATCAATAATCCACAATCCAATACTAATGTAATCCATCATTCACTTAGAAACAAGCTGCACCTTGACCTGAAATAAATCAAAATAAAGAAACCAGAAAATTTAGTAAACTCTAAAAAGATAATCAATTAAACGGCGGTATACAAACCAAATCAACTAAGTAAGATCCAACGCGGACTATCGATAAAGAGACAGATTCCTCTGAAAGGAATGAGATACCGCCAAATTCTTTAAGTTTCAAGAACATAACTAATACTACTCAAGCAAAAAAACAATTAACATTCTAAAATAATAGGGTATCTAATCCTAGTCTATAAAAAGAATTTCATAGCCTCCAAATATAATAAGGACAACAAACAAAAATAAAAATTTCACCTAACAATAATCAAAACATAATCAAAAAATAAATAATATAACTACCTATAGCCAAACACATTCAAATGCTTCCAAGGTATAACCGCGGCTGCTGGCACAAAATTTAACCGAAACTAAAAATACATTGCTAATTACAAGGATACTTGATGAACCAATAACAACTAATGAGAATAAAATACCTTAAATGCCTAAGCCCATCTAGAGCAATTCAAACCATAATCACGCAAAAACTTACATATAGAACAAATAAATACTGAACGGAAAAGCAAGAATAAAACTTAACTCAAAAACACAATAAAAAGCAGAATGGTTCAAATTAACAAACTATTAACAACATCACATCAAAATTAAAGTATAAAGCA